TGTCCCCCTTCGTGTACCCTTGAATCCACACGAACCGGCAGAGGACCAAGAAATCACCCGACCCCGTACATCTGTAACAGTTACAATGGTATTGTTGAAACTAGCTTGAACATAAATAACTCCCTTTGGTATTTTACGAGGATGCTTACGCGAACCAATACGTCCATTTTTACGTGAACCAATTTTTGGTATAGGTTTTGCCATATTTTATTATTTTTAAAAATATAAGTCCGAAATATATGGATATATCCATTTCCTGTCAAAAAAGGATTCTTTACTATTTTCTAACTAGGATGAAAATTCTATATTTTCTATATTCATTGTATTCTATCATTCTATTAATATAGAATCTTAGAACTATCAAGCAATAACATTTCTTATAATACTTATAACATAGAATAGATTCTAATATAGAATCTAAATTATTCTATTTTTATGATTTCATATTTAATTCAATTAAATATGAATTGAATATTAATAAGATTTTTTTATTTGAATTTGAATATCAATTTATTTGTGCATTTGGTACTTTCTTTATAAATAGAAAGCCCTTTTTTGTGAAAATATTATCCTTGTCTTTGTTTATGTCTTGGATTGGAACAAATTACTATAATTCGCCCTCGCCTGCGGATCAATCGACATTTTTCACAAATCTTACGAACAGAGGCTCCTATTTTCATATTTCTTATTCCTTAACTTAATACCGAATCTATTTATTTATATTGGAAGAAAATAGGGTTTCCTTACATTTTTAACTTCTAATTGTGCCCCCTAAAAAAATGTGGAAGTTAGAAAATAGTCTAATTAAATTAAGTGACTTATATACATTTTTTACTTTCCCGGTCGTATACATATAAAAGAAGAGTACGTCGAATTTTGTTGGAATGGAAACATATCCTAGAATCTTATTTGAATTCTATTTTTTCTATAAAGGAACCTGGAACATACCCTTAGAAGTGATTCAGTAATTAAATCTTCATGAATTTTGTTCTATTCTAGTAAAATCCTCTTCACGCATTCACTAATGTATGAGGAGTTCGAAATCTGTGTTTTCTCTCTCCATTCACAAGAATGGATAGAAGTTTTTCATAGAATTCGGATATCAGAAAAATTACCATATATAACATAAAACTTCTCCGCCGATTCTTTCTAATCGAGCCTCTCGATCGGTCATTATACCTCTAGAAGTAGAAAGAATTACAATCCCCATCCCTCCTAAAATTCTAGGAATTCGTTGATAGTTAGAATAGATTCGTAGACCAGGTGTACTGATCCGTTTTAAATTTAAAAAAGTTTTATATGATCCTTTCCTATTTCTTCTATATCGTAGAGTTAAAACTAAAAAGTATTTGTTGCTTTCCCGATGTTTTCTGACGTTTTCAACAAAACCCTCTTGTAAAAGTATTTTCACAATGTTTTCGGTGATATTAGTAAGTGGTATTTGAACTGTTCTTTTTCTATTCATGTCAGCATTGCGTATCAAGGTTATTATATCAGCGATGGTATCTTTACCCATGATAAATTAAAATGATTGTTCCTCCTTACTTTCAATATAATCAACGTGCTCCCATTTTTCTATTTTTTATTTTTTGATTCAATAAAATATCTAATATTGAATATGAGAATATAATAATACTCTATATATAGAAAATCTTATCCTAAATAGGATTATGTAAATATATATCGAATACTCTAAAACTAAAAAAAAATAGAATATTAGAAAATGAACTACTGAATCATTAGAAACTAGATATATAATCTCATATGGAATTCGAATTCTGAATTCTATAAAAAAAATAGAATTCAGAATTCGAATTTTTATTTTGAATATATATATTTCATTCCTTTTTCTTTTTTTCTATCTATTATTATTTGTATTTCTTTTTTGAAATATTAATTAAAAAATTGGAAATAATATAATAACTTACTACTTCTAATACTTAATATATACTTCTAATTACTTCTAAATATATACTTTTAATATTTAGAAGATCTAATATTTATAAGATATAATCTTAATAGAATCAGATTGATAAAATAGAATCATATTGAGAATATATAATAATAATTACACAAGTACACAAGGTATCTATGTGAGATCTAATATATTCATGAAATCTAATCTATTAATTAATCTATTTCATTTAATTAATTTCATTCAATTCATAAAAAAGATATCCATATCACGATCTTGTATTATAATACCTCAGGTGCTAATGAAACTATTTTAGTGAAATTGAGCTGTCTCAATTCTCGGGCTATTGCGCAAAAAATTCGAGTTCCTTTTGGATTTCCTTCTTTATCAATTAGAACCGCAGCATTATCATCATACTGTATTATTATACCGTTACTACGTTTGAGTTCTTTACAAGTACGTACAATGACAGCTCTGATCACTTCGGATCTTTCTAAAGGCGTATTTGGTACTGCTTTTTTGATTACAGCAACAACAATGTCACCAATATAAGCATACCGTCGATTACTAGCTCCTATGATTCGAATACACATCAATTCGCGGGCTCCACTATTATCGGCTACATTTAAATAGGTTTGAGGTTGAATCATATCATTTTTTTTTTTATGTTTCAGTCAAAAAGTTGAAGTAAAAAAAATATTCTGTGTTCAAAAAAAAAAAAAGAAACCCACAATTGCAAATTTTTTCATACTAAAGACCTCTTTCGTTCTAATGATTATTCTGAAAGAATGAATTGAGTTCGTATAGGCATTTTGGATGCTGCTATTGAAATAGCCTTTCTAGCTATATTTTCTGGGACCCCGCCCATTTCATAAAGTATTTTGCCGGGTTTAACGACAGCTACCCAATATTCGGGAGATCCTTTTCCCGAACCCATACGCGTTTCGGTAGGTCTTACTGTAACAGGTTTGTCTGGAAATATCCGTACCCATATTTGTCCACCCCGACGGACATTTCGTGACATTGCCCGCCGCCCCGCTTCTATTTGTCTAGATGTGATCCAAGCGGGCTCAAGTGCCTGAAGAGCATATTTTCCGAAGCAAATAGTATTACCTCGATAGGCTCTTCCTTTCATTCTTCCTCGATGTTGTTTACGGAATCTGGTTCTTTGGGGGTTATAGTTGATGGTTGTTTCTCAATTCCATCTCTATTACAGAACCGTACATGAGATTTTCACCTCATACGGCTCCTCGCGAATGAATCCATTCAAAAATATTTAAGCTATAAAATAAAAATAAAAAGATAATACAATCGCGGCATTTTTTGACATTTCATAGAATTGATCTATTCGAAATTTGTATACCTTGCTTTGATATATAACGAAATATGTATTCTTAGTTGTTTTGGTATAAGGTTCTAACGAATCTCTATTTGTCTTTTCTTTTTATTATCAATAATATCGAATTGGCAAAGATTTCTAAATTCCAAAAAATCAAAAATTTCGCGGGCGAATATTTACTCTTTCATTATCAATTTCAGATCTAATGTAGGGTTAGCCCACAACTCTTCAAAAAACAATGAATTGGTTCTTAGTTCCTTCCGCCATCCCACCTAATGAATCATTAAGATTTGTTTTTAATTTTTTAAAAATCTTAGGTATTCGCAGGTTCCGTCGTTCCCATCGCTTTTAGATTTATGGTTAGGTCTGAATTCTACAATGGAGCCTCTGTAATAAGATTTCATTTTTATAAGATTTTCTTATTTTATTCTTTTTTGTTGAATCAACCTTCTCAGTTTTGTTGATTCGCGGCTCTTAATTCGTTTATTCTAGGAATATATTCATCCATATATGGATGAATTTTGAATATGGATGCTTTATTACACTACCTTTTATGAGATGACCCATAGACCTTTACATATTAGAATTCTATATCATTGATATCTTTTTTTCTCTCTTTCTTTCACCCCTTCATTTATCTGTATATTCTTATTGCTTCACAACTCATAATCAGATTCGTTTTTATTTCTTTTTTATGAAATATTTGATTTCAGTTGCTATAATTATATCACCACATATATCTTTCTTTCGATTTTTTATTTTGACGGTTCTTTATATCCAGATAATGCGAAGCGATGAGTAGGTTATTAGTTCTTTATTAATAAAATTCATAAATTCGTAGAATTTTTGTTTAAATTGAACTACTCTAAAAAAAACCAACGAGTCGCACACTAAGCATAGCAATTCCTTCACTATAAAATGATTAATCAAATTTTTTATTCAATCTTATAAAATTTGTCATTTATTCTTTTGGAATAAGAATGTAGTAAGAATTCTTCAAAGATAAGGAAAAGTTTATTATTCTTTGTTTAGAAATATCCAAACTTTGATCCCTAATACCCCATAAATAGTTCGAACTGGATAGGAACAATAATCAATTTTAGCTCGAATGGTTTGTAAAGGAACCCTACCTTCTCTGAGCCATTCGACACGTGCAATTTCTTTTCCGTCGATACGTCCCGCAATTTGTACTTGAACTCCTTTTGTACCTGCCTGTTCAGCTAATTCAATAGCTTTTTTGATTGCTTTACGAAACGAAATCCTATTCCTTAATTGTCCGGCTATAAATTCTGCAAGAATATTAGGGTCTCTATAAGCATTTGGAATTCTTGTAATTGCAATGTTGATTTTTCGGTTCACACAATTCAGTTTTTTTTGCACAGTCGTCTGTAATTCTTCGATTCTTCGAGGCTTACCCTCTATGAATAACTTTGGAAGTCCCATATAGATTATGACTTGAATCAAATCGCCTCTTTTTTGAATCTTTATCCGTCCAATTCCCATTCCCTCGACACCAGAGGATATTCTTATCGTTTTTTGTATATAATTCTTGATACAATCTCGTATTATTTTATCTTCTTTTAGATTCTCGGAATAATTTGTTGGTTGTGCAAACCAAATAGAATCATGACTTTGAGTTGTACCAAGTCTGAAACCAAGTGGATTTATTTTTTGTCCCATAATCCCTCACTACGTCTGAAACCAAGTGGATTTATTTTTTGTCCCATAACTCCTCACTACTCTAAT